AATATGTCGATGGCTCTAGTAAACCAAAGTCATCATTTAATAGCTATTTGGCTTCAATCTCCCCCTTTACAAAAAAAAAAAATTGGAAGATCTAGTTACGATTAGAAATAGACTTTTGTATCTTCATCCATGGATCCTTTACTTATACTCATTCAGCTGGAAGGGTTGATCCAACTTAAAAAAAAAAAAAAATTATGCTTCGCAATTCCATAATCCAATTTTGTTATTCAATTTCGAATTGACTTGACTTTTGGATACAAATCACGATAATGTATATTTTTCCTCAAATGTAGCATTGAGAGGTAAGGGATTAAACCCCTTTAAGAAATAAAGTTTTTGATCAGAATAGGAATCAAACCGAAGGACCCCTTATCTATTTCACTTGTTAATAGAACGAATCACGCTTTTACCACTAAACTATACCCGCTACAATATGATTATTGTATACGAATGGACTGTTTGTCGAACAAGGGAGTGAAACGTAATCAAGATAGGATCAGAATCATGAAAATGAGAGTGTTGACATGTTGTGTTCTGACGGGGAGACTTGATGAAATAGGAGAAGAAGGTTCGTTTAAATAACAAGTTATATCTTTTATCGGGGAGTCATTACTGAGAGTACCGGACCAAAAGAGTCATTGAAGTCGGAACATAAAAATGAGTTGTACAAGAATCCAGAGCTCCATTTTTCTCTACTCCCTTTCCTATTCATTCAACTGCCAAATCTTATGAATTCGGGTCGATTGGATCGAGTGAAAAATCATAGTATTCGTTTGGTTTGTGAACTCAAGTGTTCAAACAAAGTTTGTCCTTTGAAGAAATATATGAGTTCCATTATACTAGAAAAAGTATGTTTTTTATTGCAGTAAGTAAATCGATCAAAATAAAAACAACGAATAGTAAGAAATGGCACCCCTATCATAGGAATGGAAATAGCCTTGTTGCTGTTTCAATAACAAGTATTTTTGCTTTCAAATCAAATAAATCATTTGATCTATGATTCATTGGAACAAGGAATGGCCTGGCTAGGTACTGGCCAGGCCGGGGGAATAAAAAAAAAAACTTTTCGGATGAAATCAAAGAGGTACTCTTTCTATTGGAGATATCTGTTTCGTTATCTTTATCTAAATGGAAGTGGTGATTGATAAAACTCGTCTATATCTATAGAATAAAGAAAGATAAGGAAAGACTTTTATCAATCTTTACTTCACGCGTCACATATGAATTATCCTTTTTGAATTGGAATTGGGAGAGATGGCTGAGTGGACTAAAGCGTCGGATTGCTAATCCGTTGTACGAATTATTTGTACCGAGGGTTCGAATCCCCCTCTCTCCGTTCCTTCTGATCACTTGAGATTTCCCGTTCGAATTCGAAAAACTCTCGAACCCCTTTTTTCTCATAGTTAAATGTATGAAATATGGAATAGAGAAAGAAAATCTTAAGAAAATTCAGAAATCAAGCAAAGAAAAACCTCTTATTTTTTTATTCATCACGTCCAGGATTACGTCCTGGATCATTAGATAGGAACCCGAAGATGAAGAGAGAAACAAAGAATATCACTACTGTGTAAACGAAGAGTTTGAGAGTAAGCATTACACAATCTCCAAGATCATTTTGGGGGGAAATAGGGGAATAGATTCTCCATTTTTGTACCACACATTCCGTTTTGACACCAAGAAAAGAAATGAAGCGGTTTCTAGAAAACAAAGAAAGGAATTTGCAGGAATTCATTTGTAATAAGATTCTGATTGTTTCATTAACAAAGTTATCTCTCATACCCACAATTAGGTATTGTGGGAACCCTACATAGGGTCTTTGACCCACAGAAGGTCAGAATGAAGAAATGAGGTGATTCCGATTCATCGCGGCTATCCAAAAGAATTTCCATGTTTGAGTCGAGGGTTCATTATCTGATCTTATGTTAGAATAGCTTTTTTTTTTTTATCGAATAAATCATGAATGTTTCTAAGACAGTATTAAAGATCTCATCGAAAACTTACAGCAGCTTGCCAAACAAGGGCTAAGAGAAAAAAGAGCACAGGTATGACTGGCATAACATCTACGATTGGATTGAAAAAAGCGTAAGCTTCGGGCAATTTGGCGAAGAAAAAGCTACTCGAATGAAGGGCAGAATTAAGACAGATCAAACTAAAGATATTAAGCATAACAAACATTTTGTTCTTGGAGATAATTTCATTATTATTGGGTTATTGATATAAGGGGAAAAATGAAGAAAGTAAGGGAAGGTAGGCTGCAAAATCTTTCTTTTTCTTTGAACTCCCCCAATCAAAAATCCTTCAATTACCAAATGAGAATAGAAGGAATCATACCTTACATACAATATCTTAATTGAATTATATGTAATGATCAATGAATTCATTTTGATTCTACATCTAGATGTGTAGAATCCTAGCAAGAACCTATTCCATAGATATAGATATTGGGGCTGGAATTGACGAACAACCAATACCAATATTATTAGTGTTTATTTGTGTGGAATAGAAATTTAAATGGGGCGTGGCCAAGCGGTAAGGCAACGGGTTTTGGTCCCGTTACTCGGAGGTTCGAATCCTTCCGTCCCAGACCAGACCGATTCTATCAGAACAAAAATTCTTCTTTTTAACAATCTTCTGTTTAAGAGTGTAATGTTGGATACAATGTGATCCAATCTTTCTTTGTGATTTCGAATGATTCTTCTATAGAATTTTCCCTTTCCATTTTGTTTCTCACAAACGGATCGAGTATCAATGAGACGTGGATGGAAATAAATATCTTTTTTGATATAGGTAGGATGGGAACAAAGATCAAAGTGAAATTCAAAAAAAAAAAAAATTGGGTGGTCCATTCAGCGTATACTCGCTCCCCGCTCATATTCATATTGAAGGTTAGTTAGTCATTTGGAGAAACTTTATGCCCCATATCTATGATATTGATATTTTGATTCTCACATGATGCATTCTGAATCGAAATTCGAAAGAAAAGAGAGGTTTCTATCTTCCCTAAAGTAAATAAATATAGGGTAGACAAAATGACTAATTCTATGTGTGTGGATCCTGAATTCTAAACAGGAGGGAGTTCTTGGTATTAATTCTATTGCTGGGATTAAAGTTCCTGAGTGGGACAAAATCCAAATAGGAACGAAGAATGGATAGGGACCAATTTGGCTTTGTACTTATACAAGATAGCATCCCATAAGAAGAGAAGATCTTTTTAATTGACTTTGGGTATGATTCATGATCCCCATAGAATTCGTGTAGATATGAGTTAATCCGCGGTATCCATTTCAAGACCCTTGTCATTCGGATCTTATTAATAAACAAGAAAATTCAATATGGAACAGATTATTTTCTTTGGACCTAATTTCTTTTATTTTTTTTTTTTTTAATGTGTTTCATTCATCTAATAAAATATGAGGTTAAATTAGATTCTTGCTGAGACTCCCCCAGATAACTATCCATCCGTATATGAAAATAAAGTATGGACTACTTAATATAATATACATATACCGATTGAGCCAATGACTATTCATGATTCCATATTGAATCAATTCCATACCGGTCCAAAATTAGAGGAATGTTATGGTAAAACTTCGTTTGAAACGATGTGGTAGAAAGCAACGTGCGACTTGAAGGACATTATCGGCTGTGGATTCTTGCACCCACCATTTTATATATCAATGAAGATGCTCTTGGCTCGACATAGTTTTTGTTCTATTCCACTAGGACCCCAATTTGGGGATTGTAATAAAATCAATAGTACATGATGGAGCTCGAGCATAAAGAATCGATTCATTTAGCAGAGGGAAGGATCTAGGGTTAATGCCAATCAATAAGTTGGAACAACTTCGTAAGTATATCTTCGGTATAGAAATCGAAAGGATCAAGTTCGAACAAGTAAAAAAAAAAAAAAGTAAAACGAATTTGTCGGAATTGGTAAAACTATTTCGATCAAAAGTGTATCACAAGGGAATCCATCATTTCTATAGAACGAAATAAAAAAAGGCATGTTGCTGCCATTTTGAAACAAAAACAATTAAGGATCACCGAAGTAGTGTCTAAACCCAATGATTCAAAGCAAAGATAAAATAAGGGATGCCGGAACAAGGAAAGACCATTTTCAATTGTCTCAACAACTAGAATGGGGAAGAAAAAAATAGATTCTAGGCGAGACAAACAAAAGAGGTTAGAGACGGCTCAATAAATGTCTAAGGATTTCCCTTCGAGCTCTTTGAGAATTACCCAACTTGAGTTATGAATACGAATGAGATTTTTTTTTTTTCAGGAAGGAAGAACAAAAAAAAAAAAACGACTCAAATCGTAGTCTAATTGATGATTTTGTGGATCCATTTGCCACTATAATACATAAATTCGAATCATTCTTTTTCGAGCCGTACGAGGAGAAAACCTCTTATACGTTTCTAGGGGGGGTTGTTCATTTATGTCTATCCCAATGAGTCATCTATCGAATCGTTGCAATTGATATTCGATCCCGAAGAGAGGGAAGAGATCTTCGTAAAGTGGGTTTTTACGATCCGATAAAGAACCAAACTTATTCAAATGTTCCTGCTATTCTATATTTCCTTGAAAAGGGCGCTCAACCTACAGGAACCGTTCATGATATTTCAAAGAAGGCGGAGGTGTTTAAGGAACTTCGAATTAATCAAATGAAATAAAAAAAAAAAGGGGGGGGATACCCAGTATCTAGCTTTGTCTAATTGCTTCTCCGCCATTCCTTTTTTTGCTCTATTCATTGTTGCTCCCACATGATCCCATATCATAGAACAATAAAAAATATCTTCTATTGATATGAGACAGATAGAAAAAAAAATGGAGTGAGTAGATGAAATAACTGGGTAATGATGGGATTACCATCCAATCGGATGGTTTTCGTTGGGACTCCACCAACAAACAAAGGGTCAATCTTGCTTATTGTACCTCTATTGAAGAAACCCGAGGTTTTTTCCTACTTTATTCCTTATTTATTCCACTTTAATTTCTTATCCTTATCTATGTATTTAATTTCTTATCTATGTATATGTAGTGCCACTCCAACACAAGTCCTTATTTTCTTTATTGTTATTGAATTTGTTTTCTCAATATTCAATTCATATTGACAATGGTGTATCGAACAAATATAATTCGATCGTGGATAAATAGATCTATTTATCTACATCCCATAAGTTTGTTTCTTTATTTCACTCAAATGATGGGTTCGTCAGATTCGCTGTGACACAAGAAGTATCTTAGTTAATATAATGAAAAAAAAAAATAGGGTAACATAGGGTATGGGCAGTCTATCCATTTTTACATCTTTTTAGATTTTCTCTCTATTTATCCCAGAATCTGTTGCATTTTAATCCGATCCTCTGTTCATTTTTATGTTCACAATTGATCATCAAATATTTCTTTTGGATTTGTTGCTAGTTTAATGTTTTGACGGGATCGGGCAATCCAATCTCTTTATCATATATATTTCTATTTATTTTCTTATTATTCCGATTGTATCTACACACCGTATTATATTTATACGGGTTGCTAACTCAACGGTAGAGTACTCGGCTTTTAAGTGCGGCTATGCTCTTTTACACATTTGGATGAAGCAACGGATTCGTCCATACTATTGGTAGAGTTTGTAAGACCACGACTGATCCTGAAAGGGAATGAATGGAAAAAACAGCATGTCGTATCAATGGAGAACTCTTAGAATACTTCATACTTACCGGATCGGTACAAAATCTCGTTTTGATTCTTGGAACGGAGTCAAATCAATTCACAGTTGGGTCGAGTGAATAAATGGATAGAGCCTTATGGCTCCAATTATAGGGAAATAAAAAGCAACGAGCTTCTGTTTGTTCTTAATTCGAATGATTACCCGATCTAATTAGACGTTAAAAATATATTAGTGCCCAATGTGGGAAAGGGTTCTCTTGTGAGTGGATCATCGATTCTTTTTTTTTTTCATGAATCCTAACTATTCTCTATTATGTAGTGGAGACGAATGTGTAGAAGAAACGGTATACTGATAAAATGAATTATTCCAAAGTCAAAAGAGTGATCGGGTTGCAAAAATAAAGGATTTCGAACCATCTCTTGTAACTATAACGAACACAAACAAATTGGATGGAAAAAGATAGGATCCGTTGATTGTCTTTCTTGTGTCCAGGGTATCTATTTTTTTTCTTAACTATATACCATACCTTGTTCTGACCGTATCGCACTATGTATTATTTGATAGCTCAAGAAATACCCCATTTGGTTTAAGTGTAATTTCAAATGGAGGAATTACAAGGATATTTAGAAATAGATGGATTTCGGCAACAATACTTCCTATATCCGTTTCTATTTCAAGAATATATCTACGCACTTGCTCATGATCATGCTTTAAATGGGTCGGTTCTTTATGAACCCATGGAAAATTTAGGTCATGACAATAAATCCAGTTCACAAATTGTGAAACGTTTAATTACTCGAATGCATCAACGGAATCATTTGATTATTTCGGTTAATAATTCTAACCAAAATCGATTTGTTGGGCACAACAATCATTTTTATTCTCAAATGATATCGGAGGGTTTTGCAGTCATTGTGGAAATTCCATTCTCGCCACGATTAGTATCTTCCCTAGAAGAAAAAGAAATAGCAAAATCTCATAATTTACGATCTATTCATTCAATATTTTCCTTTTTCGAGGACAAATTATCACATTTAAATCACGTGTCAGATATACTAATACCCCACCCCATTCATCTGGAAATCTTGGTTCAAATTCTTCACTCTTGGATACAAGATGCTCCCTCGTTGCATTTATTGCGATTCTCTCTCTACGAGTATTGGAATTCAAATAGTCTCATTACTCCAAAAAAATCCATTTCCCCTTTTTCAAAAGAGAATCAAAGATTATTCTTGTTCCTATCTAATTCTCATGTATATGAATATGAATCCATATTCATTTTTCTCCGTAAACAATCCTTTCATTTACGATCAACATCTTTTGGATCCTTTCTTGAGCGAACACATTTCTATGGAAAAATAGAACATATCATAGTAGTGCTTTGTAACGATTTTCAGAAGACCCTATGGTTGTTCAAAGACCCTTTCATGCATTATGTCAGATATGAAGGAAAATCAATTCTGGCTTCAAGGGGGACTCATCTTCGGATGAAGAAATGGAAATATCACTTTGTCAACTTCTGGCAATGTTATTTTGACTTGTGGTCTCAACCGGACGGGATCCATATAAAGCAATTATACAATCATCCCTTCTATTTTATGGGATATCTTTCAAGTGTACGACTAAACTCTTCGGTGGTAAGGAGTCAAATGCTAGAGAATTCGTTTCGAATAGATACTGCTATTAAGAAATTCGAGACCACAGTCCCAATTATTCCTCTGATTGGATCGTTGGCTAAAGCAAAATTTTGTAACGTATCAGGGCATCCCATTAGTAAGCCGTCTCGGGCCGATTTGTCAGATTCTGAGATTCTCAATCGATTTGGACGG